TTCCCAACATCGAGTTGTAGTTGCTATCCTTGTATCCGTCTTCGTCCCAGTTGCAGTACTTTCATTCCGGAATACTCGTTCCTTGGGCTTGGGGATCTAGTCCCAGTCCCACTTCAAGCCTGTCCTCTTCTCTTTCCAGGAGATTGAGTTGGAGTTTCATTCGCCAGTGAGAGTCCTTCTGAAAAGAAGGCAGTTGGAAAGCTGGGGATCCATACAGTTGGATAGACACGAAAGCGACAGGATCAATCTTTCATAAAAAGGTCTTTGGATAGGGCAAGTTAGATCTTTTCCTGCTTATGAGTAAGGGACGGTATCTTTTCCACCTGTGAATGTGGTGAAGGTCCTAGGATACATCTTTTCCTTTCAACAAGCCTTGAAAGCAGTCTTCTCTTTCACTCTGATGTAGCAGATATAAGAGTCTTGTGAACAAGGAAATCCCCTCTCTTCCGCCTTCCGTACCTCTTATGGACAAACCCTTCTTTGTACCTTCCTTTCAATCCAACGAAGGAATGCCGGAATACCATGAATCAGACTAAGGGAAGATCGATCACATCCTCCCAATAACCATCGCTTACTGCCCTTTCACTTTGAAGTCTTATCCTGGTTCTTCCCTGTCCAGAGCCAAGCATCAAAGGAAGGATATCACCCGACGGTCTTGCTAGTTCTTCTTAAGCAGGTAAGTGAGCGGACGGTGCAGCCTTAATCCTTAAGCCCTTCTTGCTAAAGTAGCTTATTAGAAAGCGAAGAGAGCGTGACGGTGAATCCGTAGCTCATTCTTTCTCTAGCCAGTCTTCTTGCCGGAACCAGGGAAAGCAGAGTGCCCATCCACCTGGGGAAGCGCTTCGAAAGGCCCTTTCTGTGTAATCAACTGGGCCATAGAAGAGATATCTTTCAAAGTAGAGCTTCTAGTTTATCCCCCAGTAGTTCTTTCAGTTGGTAAGGACTCACCAGTTCTGGGGTACGGAAACAAGCCTCCTCGACTCAAGCATTGGATTAGTTTCACAGGCGATTCAGAATATCCTCGGGGGTTGGTAAAGAGAATTGTTAGAACCGGGAAGATTGAAAAACTGTGGTAGAAGCTACGAGAATGGCCATGGAGCACCTTTTGTTCCAGCCGTGTACTACGGTGTCTTCCCTTATACTTCAGTAACAGGAGAGATTGTACTCTCGGTAAATGCTCAACGGTAAGTGCTCAAGACTCCTTGGAGCTGCTAAGGTCCGGACCCAATCACTGCTTCTAAAGTTGGTTTTGAAGCTTATAACCTTGCTAAAGTTGCCGAGAGATGAGAAGTTGACTTTAGAGAGGTCCGATCTTTTCAGTCTCCAAGAAGGTTAGATTTTGCTAACCCTGTAGCCTTTTAGTATTAAGCCTACCCTGCTAACCCCTGGGATAAATAGAGTAATCTACCCCTCGTACCCTGTAAGCCTACTTTGTATCAATCTTTTATTTTGTACCCTGCCTGCAAGTAAGCTAAGTGATGACGAACCGGTGCGTCAGTCTTTTTTCCATCTAGAGCTAGAGATTGTAAGTTGGAAGTGCGAGATGTTGAAAAGGCCATCAGTCTATCCCTGCCAGCAATGAGTAAGGAAGTTCAAAGTGCTAGATCTAGAGGGTGATTCAATGCCCTGCTATCCTCTTGTTGTAGGAGAACCAGTGTACCGGGATATTATGATATTCTATTGAATTAGAAGGTACGGAAGTGAAAGCAGACTAAGAATCCGGTTAGAAAGAGAAAGGTTCTAGAGCAAGGATATAAGACCAGTGATAGAGCTCTTTTAAGTAATTCTCCGGCGCTGTATGAGTAGGAGTCAGTCAATCCCAGGTTATATTTGTTAAAGTCCCCTGGGTAAAGAAGGATTTAGAGAATAAGGTGGGGATAGAATAGTGATAGTAAGCGCGCTCAGTCCACTCTTGAAGTAGTAAGCCTTGGAGCTGGTGATAGCGCTATAGTTAGCCTTTTGCCAACCCCATCTTCCCTCGTTGTATGAGTTAGCCTTGCCCCATGGGATATTTCATTCTCAGTTCAAGCAGAATCGGGCTTAAAGTCAGTCCCGCGAGCTAAGAAAGTTTTTAGTAAGGCTGGGATATTCTCCTTTAAGTCAGTACCCAGAAGCAAGGAATTAGAAGTAAGCAGAAGAGAGAGCGAGGAAGGCTCGAACTTGCAGTAAGGAAAGGGGAAATGAGACAAAGGCTAACTAAGGACCTCTATCTCTAAACTCTAAAAGCTGGAAAGTGCTGACTCCAGGCCTTATCCTACACCCTTTACAGCATTACCTACTTAGACAATAGTCAGTCAAGAATTAAGAGAGATGGGAATAAAAGAAAACAGACGAGAATGTAAACAGAGAAAGACGACTGAAAGCTGGCATGGGTAAGTCACTCCTTGCTTTATGGCTTACAGGAGTACTTGACTAGCCTGCTTGACTCGCATCTCTACTTCTCTTTCAGAGCCTGCGCCAATGAGTAAGGGATTCGCAACGGATATGCTCCAAAGAAGAAGACTTCCCTAGAGCAGAAACTGCTCTATAAGAGGAAGTACTGAGATTTGATATTCCTATCCCTAACAAGTATAGACTCTCTCTTCTATTAGTAAAGAGTCAATCACCCGTAACCGCAAATGCTACAGTAACTGCTCCAACCGAACCCTCACTAGTTGCAGCGGATGAGCGATAGCCTTTTTTTTTACTTGCCTGCCTCAACTCAATCTTTCACAGCTTCCTCAGTGCGGAATAGAGCAAGCCAAGCCAGTGAATTGATCCTCACTAGGAAGATTGGTAGGACGGGAGGATAGTTGTACTGCTTGCGGGGATACCTCCGCATATAGATTGGATTGTGGAAGGTTGATCTCGAGATTGGCTTTCAAACTATGTTCTAGTTCATACCGTGTAAAAGAACAGAACTTTCCTCATTTCGATTTCTGGAATTAGCCATTCTGCTCTATTGGGTTAAAGTCCTTCTGGATTGGGTGAAGATGGAAGAGATTGGTGGGATACCATTGGGTGGAACTCACTCGAAGCAGGAAATCTTAAAAAATAAGCGAGACCTCATCCGAGGAAATAGAGGGTTAGGTTGGAAATGATTCAACTAAAGCTCCCTTTATTAGATCAAGTCACTATCGTATCGGGGCGGATTGCTATCAGGTATAGGATTTCATCCTGCCCTGGGTTCGCTTTGAAGTGAAGACCGCACAAACCCTCGCTGAGGGAGACATAGGAAGGAACTTCGGTTTAACGACTTGCCCTTTTCAATTCAAGTCTTCTTTCTATCTAGGCTTCAAGCTCCGTGATTGGTCGATTGGATTCATCACTAATCTGTTACGATCACCTCATTAAAGACCTAGCTTCCTTTCATTGTGAGCTTGCCCTTGAACTAAGGGATTCCGTGAAATTGGATATTAGTTATGCAACATAACCAGGAGAGACTTTTCCCTAGCAAGCTCCTACAGCAGCTTATCTAACTTTAAGGGTTCTTTCATATTTCCTTCTTCTTGCTTCCCTTCTGCGCTAAAAAAATAATCTAGTAGATAACGTAAGACTTTGCTTGCTCCGAGCCATCTTGTTAAGGAAGGGCGGCTAGGGTGGGAAATTTATAAGAATTTCATTCCAAAGAAGGAGATGAGAAGGAAGACTCTTAGTTGTTGAATGCGAGTAACTACATTGGTGGAATTTTAGAAGGTCCTTTAGGCCCGGCTAGCCCGTAGAGTCTTAGGCTTTTTCCCACTTTCCCTGACGCAAGGTCGGGGTCGTTACGAATAGGACACATATACACCAAACCTTTGAAGGATGAGGTTCCAGTTCGCCATTCCTATTATTTATTTTATAGGCTTCCAGTCTCCTCAGAAGTCCGCTCTTCTATCTTCGCAGAATTCACCTGGCTCTCTTACTCACCTTCGCGTCTAGGGCATGATGTCTTTATTTAAATTATGATGATTCAATTGGTCAATCGTCTTGTTATTCTCAATCAATTCTTCCGGGCCTCTCTACGGGATTGGAAGAAGGAGTTTTCACCCAAATGAGTTAGAGTTCCTCCGAACCGTGTCATTCTCGAAGTATGGCACAACACTCTGTCGAAAACACGAGGCGGGAGTGCGTCGAAGCATGAATTGACCTAGCGACGTGAACCTTGGGTGAGGTGCACTAGCGAGCGACTTCCTTCCCCAAAACAAAAAAAGAATGCCGCTATCATGCGCGAAGCGAAGCTTGATAGGAGCCCGAGCTAAGAGAATAGAGCAAACTCGACGTCACAAAACCAGGGATAGATCGCTCAAGGGAGCAACTCGAGATAGATGCAATCTTCTTTCTCCTGCCCTTCACTTAGAAAGAAAAGTCCATTTTTCAGCACGCACTAATTCCTAAGTTTTGTCGGTCGAATAGCCTTCTTGTGTGACCTTCCACGGGGTGGCAAGCTTTAGAGAATAGGGGCGAGGTCCCCATACTACAGAAGGCCGTAAGCAGTGGCTCGACGGAGATGGTTCGAATCAAGCGAAACCAAAGGCATTCGTTGGCACCCGAGATGCTAAGGATCGAAGACTTTTGGGATATGGAATAGTACTTTCTGTTTGTGCCCCTTTTGACGACCAAGTCACAATGGCAACAATGTATCTATCTGGGGATGCGCAGCTGTGGTGACGGACGCGATATGAGGACATGCTGGAGGGCCGTTGCGAGATCAACGCCTGGGATGGGAGGAACTAAATAGGGAGCTCCAGGAAAGGAGCAGTTCCTGCCTGGGAACGTTGTATGGCTCGCACGAGAGTCCCTGATGCGGGCCGGCACTGTTCGAGAAAATCAAAGCAGACCATGGGGGGCTGACCCGAGCTATAGACAAAGAAGGACTTTGATAGATAGAAAAAGGCACTAAGACATCAAAAAGAGGGCTACTTCACTATGAATGGTAACATATGAATTGAAACTAATGCGACGGGTGTCAATTACCAAAAACGACTCGACCACTAACTCAGTCCCGCGGGACATTTCTAACACAAGGCCGAAGATGGATG